GTTATCCTTTCAAACTCTTGGGACTTTTTTTTTACGTATAAAGGTTTTACTTGTTACTAATATAATTTAACCCGCGTTCTTCTTTAGATCTACTATTTTACTCCGATAGTATCAGAAATCCAATTAATGCATAGGAAATGAATGCATTTTCATACTATTAAGTTTAGTTAAATCCATAATCCATAAGATATAATTCACATAACTTATTTTACTGGATCTTACGGAGCCTGTTCATGGAGAATATAGTCTGATCATAGAAAAGATTCTCTTGAAATAAAACCAGTCTACCCTCTGTAGTAGCCTTGCTTGGTGGTTGGAAAAAAGACACATTAAATTGTAAATTCGAATGTGGCAGATAAGATAAAGTCATATATCTGCGTGGCTCAATCAATAGTTCAAGTCACACACTCCCATAATCCATTTTTTCTTCGGAGAGTTCCCTTCAACTATTCGTGTATGTAAATAATAATTCAATTTTTGTTAAGTTGAAGGGAAATATCCAAATACATGTCTTATTCTTTAAAATAATCCATATTTGTAGCAATGAAATATATTCCTCCCCAAAATAAAAAATGATTGTGATTACAAATATCTATGATCCATATTCGCTATAAAGGACCGGAAATACCCTGCTTACGTATCATTGAAAAGTGCATTAACATAAATACAGCAGTAAGAAGAGGTAGTACAAAAGTATGCAGACTATAAAAACGAGTTAAGGTAGATTGTCCCACACTAGAACTTCCGCGTAATAACTCTACCAAAGACGATCCTATTACAGGAATCGCTTCGGGTACGCCTGTTACAATTTTGACTGCCCAATAACCGATTTGGTCCCAAGGTAAGGAATAACCGGTTACACCAAAAGATGCAGTCAATACAGCCAAAACTACACCCGTAACCCAAGTTAATTCACGAGGTTTTTTAAAACCACCTGTGAGATACACACGAAATACGTGTAGAATCATCATTAAGACCATCATACTTGCTGACCATCGATGAACTGATCGAATTAACCAACCAAAGTTAGCCTCAGTCATTATATATTGAACAGAAGCAAAAGCTTCAGTAACGGTCGGACGATAATAAAAAGTCATAGCAAATCCCGTTGCTACTTGGACTAAAAAACAAGTAAGTGTAATTCCTCCTAAACAATAAAATATATTCACATGAGGAGGCACATATTTACTAGTTATATCATCGGCAATCGCTTGAATCTCAAGACGTTCTTCGAACCAATCATAGACTTTATTGAGATAGGTAAACCAATGGAACCCCCCCTGAGAACCGTATATGAGAATTTCATCTCGTACGGCTCAAACAAAAATACCCAAATACACTGGTTGTAACGAAAACAGATATTTGTAATAGAAAGGTTCAAAATTCTTGATTTAATCCTATGATTCTAATTTTCTCGGACGATAAGCAAAAATGGAAATCCGAAAACTATTATTTTTGGTTATAATGCCAAAATCTCAAGTCGGCTCTCTTGTCTTTATCTTGATCTTTTCAGGCCTCTTGAATATTCTATTACTTACTTCATTTTTTTATGTGTAATGTGATTTTACAGCTTTCTTCTTTATTATTATTATATTTGGATTATTGATAGGAATTCTCTTGTTGGGACCAGGCGAATCAATTAAAAAAAACATAAGATTCATACTATAACCACGATGATTCAAAAAACCTTTAATCGAAGTCCAAAAATTCCCTGAGTAAGAATTGCTGGATCATCACTTATTCAATGAATAGATATAATAATCAAAAAATACAAAGAAAGGTTTGTCCTTTGATCAAAATAAAGGGAAGCTCCGGAAGTTATCTTTTAAAGGATGAAAATTCTTCAATTTCATTTTCAAATTCTTTGAAAAGTTTTTTAAGTCCGATTACGCGGTCTAAATATTTAGTATGAATCATAGTTCTAATATTTTTAGAAATTTTCTATATTCCGTGCTCCAGATACTAGAATAAATATCTGACGGGATAAAACCATCTCTATCAAGATGACAGATCCATTTTATGTTCTGTACTATCAATAAGATCAATTAAAACAAGTCACACACTCATATTCCGGAAATACAGAAACAAAGAAATTCCACGATCAAACTACCAAATAAAAATGCAATAGGCTAACAAACAATAAGAAACCTAAATGCTTCAATTTCCTTTCTATTGAAAAGCTAATTAATCTATTCTCGTAAATCTAATTAATAGAAATTCCGTCCAGTAAAATGGACGAATTATAAATCTCCAAAATAATAGATAGAAATATCGCAAATAGAGCCATTGCAACACCCATCAAAGGGGTAGTTCCCCACCCCGGAGCTACTTTACCATATTCTGAATTTAATGGTTTCAATAAATCCCCTACAACAGTTCGTCTTGGACCTGGTCTAGAATTATCCTCAACGGTTTGCGTAGCCATAAATACGATTTTTTATTCATTGAGATATGTTGACTTTGTATACCATTCCGATGTAAATATAAAGATCTTATCCTATAGATCTATTCGGATCTTGAAACTTGATAATTATAATAATGGAAACAGCAACCCTAATTGCCATCTCTATATCTGGTTTACTTGTAAGTTTTACTGGGTATGCCTTATATACTGCTTTTGGGCAACCCTCTCAACAACTAAGAGATCCATTCGAAGAACATGGAGACTAGTTGAAGTAATGAGCCCCCAATATGGGGGCTCATTACTTCAACTAAGATAATAAAAATTATTTAAGATAATAAAAATTATTTCGTCTTTTTCGTTGGAACTTTAGGAGGTTCTCTAAAAAAGATAGCGAAAAAAATAATTCCTAAAGTCGAGACTAAGAGGAATGTATAAACCAATGCTTCCATAGATTTGATCGTAGTTTACAATTATAGCTTTCATACCTGTTTATTGGGGTGCATTTCCCAGATAAAAAAGAAAGAACCAGAGTAAATGCATCCAAATTTATTTAGTTCTCTATGTGAAATTCAAAATCATAACAAAAATAAGTCGAAAAGCAACAAAAGAATGTTCTATCAGACTACCTGTCTTCTTGTAGTAGGATCTCCAAGTTTTTGGAATGCTCCAAATTCTACTTGAGTATCTAAATCTGGGTCGATACCGGCAAAAACATCTCTGAACAAAGTTCTAGCACCATGCCAAATGTGTCCGAAAAAGAATAGCAGAGCAAATGAAGCATGTCCAAAAGTAAACCAACCCCTTGGACTGCTACGAAAAACACCATCTGATTTCAAAGTAGCACGATCTAATTCAAAAATTTCACCCAATTGAGCACGTCTAGCATATTTTTTCACAGTAGCGGGATCACTATAACTGACTCCATTAAGTTCGCCACCATAGAACTCAACAGTTACACCTACTTGTTCGACACTATATTTCGATTCTGCCCTTCGAAAAGGAACATCGGCTCTAACAATTCCGTCCCCGTCCACCAAAACAACAGGAAATGTTTCAAAAAAAGTAGGCATACGACGTACAAAAAGTTCACGCCCCTCTTTATCTCTAAAGATGGGATGTCCTAACCAACCGACGGCTATTCCATCTCCATTGTCCATTGAGCCGGCTCTAAATAACCCCCCTTTTGCTGGATTATTACCAATGTAATCATAAAAAGCTAATTTTTCGGGAATTTTAGACCAAGCTTCTGATAAACTTTGATTTTCGGCTAGTCCAGCACCAACTCTTCGATATATTTCTTGCTGGAAGTATCCTTGATCCCATTGATAGCGGGTAGGACCAAATAATTCAATGGGGGTTGTTGCTGAACCATACCACATAGTTCCAGCAACGACAAAAGCTGCAAAAAACACAGCAGCAATACTACTGGAAAGGACGGTTTCAATATTTCCCATACGTAATCCTTTATATAGACGTTGGGGCGGACGCACACTAAGATGGAAAAGACCCGCTAATATGCCCAACGTTCCTGCTGCAATATGATGAGAAGCTATCCCCCCAGGAACAAAAGGGTCAAAACCTTCCACACCCCACGCGGGATTTACGGATTGTATCCTTCCAGTTAGTCCATAAGGATCAGACACCCAAATTCCAGGACCATACAATCCTGTTACATGAAATGCGCCAAAACCAAAACAAGCCACTCCTGCAAGAAATAAATGAATTCCAAAAATTTTGGGCAAATCTAAGGAAGGTTTTCCAGTACGTTCATCACAAAAAATTTCTAGATCCCAATAAACCCAATGCCAAATAGCTGCTAAAAAGCACAAGCCCGAAAACACAATATGTGCTCCGGCCACACCTTCGTAACTCCAAATACCCGGATTCGTGATAGTCCCTCCTGTGATATTCCAACCGCCCCACGAATTAGTTATTCCTAAACGAGTCATGAAAGGTATAACGAACATACCCTGTCTCCACATTGGATCAAGAACAGGATCAGAGGGGTCAAAAACTGCTAATTCATATAGAGCCATCGAACCGGCCCAACCAGCAACCAGAGCTGTGTGCATTATATGAACAGAAAGCAAACGGCCCGGATCATTTAATACAACAGTATGAACACGATACCAAGGTAAACCCATGAAAATACCCCTTATATCAACAAAAAAAATAGACACTATGTAACTTTATTGCACTAGAAAAAACTATACTATGGACTCTAGCCTTTACAGTAGATTATCTTAGAAAAAGGATTCTTGTTCGAGTTTTTTATTAATAATGGAACAATCCTATTTGTAAAAATAAAAAGAAACAGATTTATTCTATACCCGATAAGTAACAATACGCAATGGGGCAGAATACGAGAGGGGTTGACAACTTTCTCTATGAATATTTAAATAAATAAATGCAGACATACTTGTTTATCACCCCAATGGACTCATTCGTAACAACTTTATTTAGTATTCCTTTTTTTAATTTTAAAAAATGTAATATAACTCGAGTAAATCATTTTTAACACGATAAGCTAATTCTTACGTTTCCACACTAAAGTGAGATATATGACTTTATTATTTCTCCATTTTATGCCCATTGGTGTTCCAAAAGTACCCTTTCGAAGCCCTGGGGAAGAAGATGCATCTTGGGTTGATATATAGTGCGACTTGTCAGATATAATAGGCCATATGGAATTTCCCCGTTTTCTCCCCCGATCGAGATATCCTCTCTTTCACCCCCAAAAGAGAATTGTTGAATCATAAAAAATTTGGAGCGTGAAGTGTAATGAAGTACAATTCTATCGATTTATTGGTTTTTAGAGAGGTATCCAGATTCTTATTCAAAACTATGAATAATTTATGGTTGGCTTGGTTGGACCAATAAAATAAAGTACCCAGGCTCTGTTTAGAAAAAAACCAATTGGTAATATATCTATGATCACCACTTCTATAATATCATATATTTTACAGAAAACATTAAATAAGAAGTTCAGAAAAGAAAGAAGTTATAACAAAAAGACATAGTATTGTAATATTTGTTCTATATGTACAAATCCAAATCGGGCAGATCTTTACTCAGAGTAGAAAAGAAACCTAAAAGAATAGAAAAGTCTATTCAGAAACAAGAAAATTACATTGTGATTGAGATTCGATCTCGATGAAAGCAATACATCAATGAGAAGTTAGTTCAATAAATTGAGTATATTATTATTTTTCTTTAAAAGTTCGAAGAAGTCCATTATAAAAAGAGAAAGAGATTCAAAATCGACACATTGATTCCTTTTTGCTTATATAGTTTTTGGTGAACTGTATGCATCAAAAGGTGCATGTACAGCTCTTAAGGAAAAAAATTTAATCCTAATCAATCGACTTTATCGAGAAAGATTACTTTTTTTAGGTCAAGAGGTTGATAGTGAAATATCTAATCAACTTATCGGTCTTATGGTATATCTCAGTATAGAGGACGATAATAAAGATTTGTATCTGTTTATAAATTCTCCGGGGGGGTGGGTAATACCCGGAATAGCTATTTATGATACTATGCAATTTGTACAACCAGATGTACAGACAGTATGTATGGGATTAGCCGCTTCAATGGGATCCTTTATTTTGGCAGGAGGGGAAATTACCAAACGTTTAGCATTCCCTCACGCTTGGCGCCAATGATTCTTTTATTTCAGAAAATAAATATATATATAAAGACTATACCTTCGCCATTAAAACATTTTTTTTTATAAGTAATAAGAGCATGGTATTTCGAATTCCATATGCAAATTTTGGTTTTTTAAACCATTCGATTATATATAGAAAGAGTAGTATGAAAAAGAGGGTATTTACAATTTTATCTGATTTATCAGTAACCTAATTTAATTTTAGTGTCACAGACTTTTTTGTTTTTTTTTTCATACCACAAACTTTTTAACAATTTTTATTTGAATTAGAAGAAAACGTAAAATATGAAAAAAAAAAAGAAACTTTAGGATTGTTGAATAACAAACAAAATGAAATAAAAAAAAAAAAACAACGGAACCATCATAGTATTTTAAAATATCTTCCAAAATAAAAAAGAAAGTTGGTTATTGTATTGTTCATTATTTAAGGATCTGGATCCAAAAGACCCAATAGATTTTGTACTTCTTTTTTCTTCCATTCAAGAAAAAATTCATAAACAGAGAGAAAATTCATAGAAGAAAAAAGACTCTATCCATAGAGGAAAAAAATGAATTGCATACTTGGAAAAGCCGTATGCATTAATACGCAGAAAATGCTTGTACGGTTATTGAATCTTATTTTTGCTCATTTATTTTCTTATTTGTATTTATCCCTTTTACCTTTGTTTGGAGAATAAAGAAAATCTTTACCAATATAGGAGAAATCTTTGTCAAGATAAGGGAAACACTTATTAAGTTATATAATCAGGGTAATGATCCACCAACCCGCTAGTTCTTTTTATGAGGCACAAACGGGAGAATTTATCCTGGAAGCAGAAGAACTACTGAAACTGCGCGAAACTATCACAAGGGTTTATGTGCAAAGAACGAGTAAACCTTTATGGGTTATATCCGAAGACATGGAAAGGGATGTTTTTATGTCAGCAGCAGAAGCCCAAGCTCATGGAATTGTGGATCTTGTAGCAGTTGAATAAAAAATTAGTAGCAAGGATTATTCTAAAAAAATACAGGATTTGGAATTTCATTTTAGAATCCTCTTACTTTAATTTTAATATAATATATCTATGAATTAACTTATTAATAGGATATAAATAATTCAGAATCATCGGGTTAGGATTGATCTAAACCCGCTCATTATATATATAGATAGATATACAACTCACCATGCCAACTATGAAACAACTTATTAGAAACACAAGACAGCCAATTCGAAACGTCACAAAATCCCCAGCTCTTCGGGGGTGCCCTCAGCGCCGAGGAACGTGTACCAGGGTGTATGTGCGACTCGTTCAGATCATATAATAAGAAAAAACCAATTTTTTCAGTATTGGCAATCGATTAAGATAGTATGAATGTAAAAATTCCATTCACACTATCTTAACTTAATATATATTATATATATTAAAAATATAGAAATTCTTCTATCATGTATAAAATTTATGGTTTGGATTGGTGCAAACCCAATAACCTTAAATTGCAATTTAAGATTACAAAGACTTTCCATTGGTAACAATATAGTTAAGTTACCCATTAAGCGGAGAAAATACTATTTCAATTAAAGATAAATTATGTCCTTAATGAATTTTTGAAGAACGGAATAAGAGGGTCAGCTACCCAGCAAAATTTCATACTTAAATACCGTTACTGTATAACTAGATTTGGTTGTGAAAACCTATTTACTAGATATTAAATGGGTAGAGCCAAACAGTGTGAACTGTACAAGTTAACAATAACATTAAAAAATGAATAGAAAAATGAAAAGAAAAAAGGCTCCGGTGTATAGAGAAGACCTGTTCGTTTATAAAAAAATCATAGAAACGATGGAATCCACCATTTTTTTTATCTATGTCCTATTTCATTTACTATGACTGTGTTTTTTGATACCTAGTATCAATGCAATTTGTTATTTTGAGGTTCAATATTTCGAAAAAAATCGTGGTTGGGGAGGTTATAGTAGCAAGAGCCATTGGAATTTTTTTTTTATACATTGGAAGAATCCATTTTTGTTATTAATAGACTAGGAAGTAGAAAAGAATAACTTACAAACAATTCAAATAGTTATTCATCAAAATCTCATTTATTCAATGACCAGAATTAAACGAGGAAATATAGCTCGGAAACGGAGGACAAAAATTCGTTTATTTACATCAAGCTTTCGCGGAGCTCATTCAAGACTTACGCGAACTATTACTCAACAGAAAATGAAAGCTTTGGTTTCGGCTCATCAGGATAGAGATAGGAAAAAAAGAGATTTTCGTGGTTTATGGATTAGTCGAATAAATGCAGTAATTCGCGAGAATCAAAAAATATATTATATTTACAGTAATTTAATATATAATCTATACATGAAGCAATTGCTTCTTAATCGTAAAATAGTTGCACAAATAGCTATATTAAAAGAGAATTGTCTTTTTATGATTGCCAACGATATCATAAAAACAAAAAATCGCCCGAGACCGTACTCCGGGAAGGTATAGAATAAAAATTTGTTTATTTTGACAGCTTTTATCATATGATCATATGATAAAAGCTGTCAAAATAAACAACCATCCTTAAATTCAAAATAAATTCTTATTCGTCACCGATTATCTTGTTTCTTACAACAGAACAACCCAAATTTAATTACTGTTGTTTTCAAACAAAACATCAATCCATCTTTAATTTTTATCTAAATTCCAATTTTATTTTGAATTTCTATTTTTTTTTTTTTTTAAAGTAGTAGTTCTAGCGGTCGACTCGCTTTTTTCAAATTGTTTTTCATTATTAAGAAAAGGTAACGAAGATAAAATACGAGCTTGTTTTATAGCAATCGTAATTAATCGTTGTTGTTTTAAGGTCAATCTATTTACGCGTCTGGATAATATTTTTCCCTGTTCACTAATAAATCGACTAATTAAACCCATGTTTTTATAATCAATTCGGTCCCCCGATTGGATCGGGGGCAAACGCCTACGAAAAGATCGCTTGGATTTAAGAAAGAGTCGCTTCGATTTTTCCATGGTTTTATTCCTATTCTAAAAATAACATTTATTACAAGAAAGGATTTTTTTTATTCTTACTTTTTTAATATATGTTTTTATATAAGGAGATATGTATAAAATTCAACTATAAATTATAGATTTCTTTATAGTATTAGTATATATACAAAAAATAGATCATTTTACATGTTATGTTCTTTGATTGAAAGAGTAACACACAAGCGATCAATTTTCTCTATTTCTTTATTTCTGCGTGAATTATATGTTTGCAACAGCGGGGACAAAATTTTCTCAATTCCAATCGACTAGGCGTATTGTGTCGATTCTTTTGAGTGATATATCTAGAAATACCCGTTGATTCCTTATTAACACTCTTTTTATTACAATCGGTACATTCCAAAATAACAGTTACTCGAATATCTTTACCCTTGGCCATGAACCTCCTTTGGGTTTTTAATTCACTTAACTCTTCTATTTTCGGATTCGAATCTAAGAAAAAACGAAAAAAATAGAAATTCAAAATTCGAAATAAAATTTTGAAAGATTTCACTCGAATTAATATTAATTATTAATATAGTACAAAAATAATGCAATGATTTCGAACTATATTTCGTTTCAAATTACAATAAATGCAGTATTTTCATTTGTTAAAGTATTTTATATGATATTTTTACCCCACCCTAGGCAGTCTGTTTCGATTTCTGGTTTCACTCTATTATTAATAGAAATGGAATTGAATTAATAATTCAATTCCATTGAAGCCTGGACCAGATTCCACTCCGAATTTTAATGAAGCCTAATTTACCCTTTTATTCTTTAATCTTTTCTAACTTATTCTATTACAATTAGAAAAAAGAAGAAATAAAGAAGAAGAGATTAATTCTATATATTTAATTGGATCTATAATCTTTTTCATCCCTTCTCGTATCAATAACTAAAATGAAAAAAAGGGGAATATCAATGCATCTGGAAAAAAACGATTGATCTCTATCAAGAGGCCCGCCAAAGCCCCGAACCATAGAGTACTTACTACCGGTGCCACGGAAAGATATGTTTTTAGATCTCGCATTTCAAATCCTCCTTTTTTAATTTAAGTATTTTTTTATTCGATTTTTATTTTATATATATTATTTATTTTTAGAATATTCTTTTCTTTTTCATATTCTATTGTATTGTATATTATAATATAGGAAACTAAAAAAATGGCAGAATAATTAATATATCAACAGAGAAAATCAAAATGTGGAAAACAAGACAAAGATTCTTTACAATAACACTATAAACAAATGGAAAGGGATGTAGCGCAGCTTGGTAGCGCGTTTGTTTTGGGTACAAAATGTCACGGGTTCAAATCCTGTCATCCCTATCCCTAACTATTACTTATCATATGATATTCTTTATTATATGAGAACTTTATTATATGAGAAATAAAATATGAGCAATAAAATGGGACCAATTGAGGACGAATTCGAATTGGACATACATACTGAATATCTATATGTATATATAGAATATATTGATATATTGATATAGTATATGCATGCAAGATGTATTGGGATCAGATAAAATAATTTCTGAAAAGAAAGCGCTCTTAGTTCAGTTCGGTAGAACGCGGGTCTCCAAAACCCGATGTCGTAGGTTCAAATCCTACAGAGCGTGATATACAGAACGTTATTCTAGTATTGTTCGATTGAGAATTACACTGAAATAATTGAACAACAGTTTAAAGTCTGAATTTTATCCTTATGGATTAGAACAAATAAATAATAGGCAATCCATAAAAAAAAAGATACATTAATTAATCAAAGATCCAACTGATCACCTCGTCGGTATTGTAAATATGCAGTTACAAATAATCCAGCCAAAGTAATAGGAATTAAACCTAACACGATTCCAAATAGAAAAACTTCAATCATTTTTATTTCTTCAAAAGGTAAAAAGAAAGGTAATATCTATCTTCAAATATTAATCTGTATTAATCATGAGTCTCAATGACGAAGAATTGTAAATTGACAAGGAACCATAGAATATCTTATCCCAAAATTTCCAATTCATTAAAAAAAATTACAAATCAAATAAGTCGTATTTTACTCAGACCAATAAATAGAGCGGAGGTTATCATTAAAACCGCTAGTAAGAAACCGAAATAACTAGTTATAGTGGGCATATAGAAGCTAAATGAAATATGTTCTTTTTATACATATGTTTATAAAGCACTTCCCTAAATTTCCATTTTTGAGAGAAAAAAAGAAGAGAAACAAAAATACTACTTGAAAGATACAATTGAAAAGTGGAGATTCATCTATAAATTATTACAGACGAATAAAAAGAAATAGAATGACATAATTAAGAAATCAATTTATCATCTGTGACATCTACCCATTCTATGATTCTAAATCAACAGACTTATTGAACAAATCATGAATGGAATAAACAAATCTAATGAAAATATTCATTATTATTCTATATATATTCTATAGACTATAGAATTCGATTTTTATTAGAAATAAAATAATAAAAGAAAAAAATGAATATTAAAACTAAAACAAAGAATAAAAACTTTGTTGTTTAAATTTCTTTCACTTTGAATTAATATAGAAGAAAATAGATTAATAAAGTAGAAAGTAGAAAAAATATCTATTTTGACCCCCTCTCTTTTTTTTTTATTGTATCTAATTTTTGCTATTTTCCCTATTTTTAGAACCAAAAACAGAAGAGAATGGCCAAAAAATAGCCTTTCTTTACTTTTTTACTTTTATTTTAACTCATTCGATTTAGTAGTGGGTTCCATTCTTCTATAATATCTACATATCTACAACGAGAAGAAAAAAGGTATCCGATCAATCGAAACTTTGGTTCCACAATCTTTTTCTTTCCGGATTATTAAAAAGAAAGTTTGATTTTTATAATTAAGCCGAGAAAGAATCTTTATTGTGCCTAATACAAGAACAATAAATTCTATTTTGAAAAAAAAAAAGTGGGTTCAAAGAAAAAACAAAGAAAAAATTTCTTCAACAACTACATAAAAGATATTTATATATTTGGCATCCAATTGAATTATAGAAATAGATAAATATACTTTATGAATTCTAAGAAAACAATTTGTCGTATTCAGATTTTAACGGACCCTCCATTTCTAGTCCGAAACTAATAAAATAATGTGAAGAACCTTTATTTTATACTATTACTATAATTTATACGCTCAAACTTTGAAAAATTCTCTATCGGATTTTTGAATACATCGAGACAACCAATGAAGAAAGAACTTATCTAGTACTAGATTTAGCCACTGATTGTGAAATTTCATTGCTCTGTTAGAAGAAGGATAGCTATACTGATTCGGTATACTCAAAAGACACCGTTGGTACAAAATGGACGATCTAACAAAGATTACATTTCAGTGAATTTCGACTTACTGATCTCGTCTTTTAGGGAATCGATCCCCCTTTTG